ATAAAGGAATTTTTCTTACCAACAAAAATTTTACCTTTATTAAAATTAAAAAAAGAAACTCACAGTTTCTTATCACCTAATATAATAATGATCATCAGAACATATTAAATATTATAAAAAGAACAGGGATAGAGTAACCCAAACCATTAAAATGAAAATTTAAAAAATTTTTCCCAAAAAAAAAATTTACTACCACATAAGAAGAATAATAAAAAGACAAAAAAAAATATAAAAACATAAACAAAAAGAAAATTTTTCTTAATAACAAAGAACTAATAATAACCATAAATTCTGACAAAAATGATAAACTAGGTGGGACCCCACTATTTGATAAAAAAACCAACAAAGCAATTATAGAAAATAACATACTAGAACTAAAAAACCTATTAAAAAAATAAATCATTCGTCTATTAGACACATGAAAAAACTCACCAATCAAAAAAAATAACATAGTTGATGTATAACCGTGAGCTAATATCATTAATAAACCAGAAATTTTACCAGATAAACATAAAATTCTTAAAGATAATAGCAAAAATCTCATATGGCTAACAGATGAATAGGCAGCCAAAGACTTAATATCACTTTGAAACATACAACTTAACGAAGACAAAATTATTCCAAAAAATGACAAACAAATCCAAAAATTTACATACAAAAAATTTAAAGAACCTATAATTCGCAGAAACCCAGCCGTACCTAATTTTAACAACAATCCAGCTAACAATATACTAGCAGTAGTGGGGGCCTCTACATGGGCCTTTGGTAACCATAAATGCAAAAAATAAACAGGAAATTTTATCATAAATCTCAAAGTCAACATCAAATAAACCTCCCACGATAAAAAAAAATCAAAGAAACAATAACTCAAAAAAAAATAACTCTTATAATAAACAAACAAAAAAGGTAAAGAACAAAAAATAGTATAAAATAATAAATAATATCTAGATCTGACCTTTTCAATTTGCAAACCAAAACCCAAAATCATCACTAAGATAGGAAAAATAGACAATTCAAAAAAAATATATAATATTAATATATTCCTTGACAACAAAAAAAAAAAACAAAATAAAATCAATAAACTTCTTAAAAAAACCAACCTACTATTAATCTCCCTAAAAATTACTAGACCAAAAATAAATAATATTATTAAAATCAACATAACAAAAACAAAAGAATCAAAAAAAATAAACAAACCCATTCAAGAAAAATTATTAAGCATTAAAAAACTAAAAAGGACAAATAAGAGAAAAAAAAATCGTTCAAAATTTATTATAACCAACCTAAACAACAAAAAATCCAACACAGCTAAAAAACCTTCTAATTACAAATTAAAAATTCAGACATAAACTTAATTAGCAATATGACCACCAATAAACAAACACAAACAAAAATAACCAAACCACATCTACAAAATGCCAATACAAAATCCCAAACTCAAACCCCAAATGATGATTAAAATTAAAATGATCCTTCAGCAAACGAATTATATTAAAAAATAAAAATAAACCACCGCACAAAACATGAATACCATGAAAACCAGTAGATAAATAAAAAATTCTACCAAAAACACCATCAGAAATAGAAAACCTAGCTTCCTTATACTCTATCAACTGCACTAATGTAAAATAAAAAGCCAAAAAACAAGTTAACAAAAGACTATTAAAACCACTTTTATTTCCTAACAAGCTATAATGAGCCCAAGTAACACTAACCCCACTACTCAACAAGATAATAGTATTTAATAAAGGCACTCCAAAAGGATTAACCAACTTCAAACCTATAGCTGACCAAACACAGCCCAACTCATTTACAGGCACTAAAGCTGCATCAAAAAAAGTTCAAAAAATTCCAAAAAAAAACATAACTTCTCTAAAAATAAAAAAAATTATACCAAGTTTAAAACCATCCATAACAAAAAAATTATGATAGCCACTTAAACCTTCCAAAGACACATCCTTTCCCCACAAAAAAGCCACAAATAATAAAGTCATCAAAACAAAAAAAAAAGAATAAACATACCCAAACTTAAAAAATACTACCAAAGAACTAGTCATCCCCAAAACACAATAAAAAACATAATAAGCATACCTAGACAAACTTAAAATATGATAATTATGAAACAAAACACATTACATCCGTTAAAACCTAAATTTAAAATACATTCTATACTAACTGTGTTAAATAAACAAATATTTCCTAAAATTATAAAAAAAACAACAAAAAAATAACAGAAAAAAATACAACAAAGAAAAAATTATACTCAAATCATAATAAGGATATTCTACTACACATTGACCCAACCATCTTAATACAATAGAAACCAATACAAAAATTACTACCAAAAACTTATTCACCTTAACTAAATTTGATACATAATTATTCACCAATAAAAAAAAATAGAAAAAAATAATACTCATCAATAAAGCTACTACACCTAAAACCTTATTCGGAATAGCACGCAAAATAGCATAAGCAAATAAAAAATATCACTCAGGAACAATATGAACAGGTCTAGTAAGCGAATCAGCTTCAATAAAAATCTCAGGATCACCTAATAAAAAAGGCCTAATCAAAGAAAACAAACAAAAAAACAAAAAAAACAACAAATTATAAAGATCCTTATTTCAATAATAAGGACAAAAAGTCAACTTATCATAATCCCCATGACAATATAGCAAAGAAGTTCTACCAGTACTATGTAAAAAAACCATATGAAAAATCACCAAAACCAACAAAAATCAAGGCAATAAAAAATGTAAAACAAAAAAAAATTTCAAAGTAGACCCAGTAACACCAAAACCACTCCAAATTCACATTACAATAACAGAACCTCAATAAGGAATTACTCTTAACAAACTAGTAATTACTACAGCAGCCCAAAACCTTATTTGAGCCCAAATTAAGACATAACCTATAAAAGCCTCCAACATAACTAACAAATAAATTAAAATACCAGAAGCCCATACCTTCTTTAAACGATACCTCATCATAAACAAACCTTTAAAAATATGCAAATACAAAAAAACAAAAAATAAGCTAGCACCATTAAAATGAAAAATCCGAAAAATTCACCCCAAATTAACATCATATATAATATACTGAACCGATCTAAATGCTAAATAACCGTCCGCCACATAATAAAAACTCAAAAACAAACCAGTAAAAATCTGTATACCCAAAATCAAGCCCAATATTCTACCAAAATTTCAACCCAAACTCAAAGTCTTACTTGAAGGCAAAATTACAACCAATCTATTAAAAAACTTCACTAAACCCAAATTATCCAACACCTTCTAAATCTCAACCTCTTCAAAGTCACATTTTAAATTTAAACTAAGAAAATTCATTAAAATAATATGTAATCAAAACCCTTCACACCAAAAATAAAAATTCTTTTTAAACTAAATTACAATAATGCTTATAACCCTTTCGAACCGTAATCAAACATAGAAATTCTACTTTAAACACTGTGAAGACCTAAACTTAATTCACCACATAACTCCACCTTATCAAAATGTTATAATAAACTTTTACTAATAGTGAAAACAACAACAATCATTATCATAGGCAAAAAATAAAACATAAAAACCTTCCTATTCTTAAAATATTTCAAAAACTTAGTCCTTAGCCCAATAAATCAAAAACTAAAAGAAATAACCCTAAAAAACATTAAAAAAAAAACTAACAACAATAAAAATCCATAACTTTTCAAAAACTCCATCAAAGTAAAAATTTTTAAAAAAAAACCCAAACTAAAAGGAACATTCAAAAAAATTAATACTAACTCTCAACTTACATCAGTACTCAAACCACTAACCAAATCAAACTTAAACAAGATCATAACCATAACTATTAAATAATAAAATAATAAAAAAAAAACATTAAAAACAGAAATAACCAAACCTAAAACTAATCAATTTATTGACTCTACAGAAGAAATAACCAACAAATCCTTAAAACTTTTTATAAAAAAAACTGAAANCAAACAAACCAACAAACCAAAAATCAAAAAATAGACTAAACCCAAATAATAAAGCTGAAAAAACACCAACAAAAAAGGTAATTTATGAATAGTTAAAAACCAAACCAATCTAAATCCTAATATTCTATTAACAACCTTAAAAAGCCAAAAATGAAACGGCGAAATACCAATCTTCATCATCATAATCAAAAATGGAAAATAACCAAAAAACAAAAGCAAAAAAACCAAACCCAAACTCTCTTGAAACACAAAATAATTAAAAATACTACTAAATCTAGAAGTATATTTATTTAAAATCACAATAATCAAAGTCATCATCAAAAAAACACCCCATCAAAAAAAAATATTATTAACTAAAAACACAAAAAAACTAAAAAATATTACAATTACAAATAACAAAAAAAATAAACAAATGAGTAGGCTTAAACCTCAATCAAGTTTAGAAGACTCAAAAAACTCACTAATCAAAATCTATCTCCTACACTTAAAACAGACACATTTATTATGCTATATTGACCAAGACGTGAAAAAACATTTTTAGATTAAAAATCTAACACTTTAACTTAAGTTAACATCTCTTTAACAATCATTATTCATCTAAATACAAGTAAATTAAACGCGAAAAAATATAACTTTGAATAAAAAAAACAAAACACTCCATCATAATAGAAAAAATATACAAAAAAACAAATAATTCACCAAAAACATTCTCAATCCCTATATACAAAAAACTAATAATTAAATGACCTACAGTAATATTAACAGTCAAACGAATAGTTAATGCTAATGGACGTGACAACTCCCTCACAATCTCAACTAACATCATACTAAAACTCTTTAGAAAAACATCTCCCAATTTTCTCAAATAAACAGAAAACTTAAAACCAGACAATATCAAAAAAATAGTAGTCAACCAAGCCACTAATGAATAACTCAAAGTAAACTCTAACATACTACAAATACATAATGAATAGGAAAAATAACCACCAAAACAAAACAACAATAAAACCAACAAAGTAAAAAAAGAAATCACATAACTCATTGAATACCTTTTAAAATAACCAAACACCATAGAAAATAACTCATTCAACTTAAAAAAAACAAACCCAAAAACCATTCCCAATAAAAAAACATAATGTAATAAATACAAAAACAAAAACAAATCTAACAAATAAACTCTATTAATTTACACTACAAAAAAAACAAACTTAAAAAACAGACAAAAAATAAAAAAAAAAAAATAAAATCAAAGAAACAGGAAGAAACTTAAATCAAAACATATTTATTATTAAATCATAACGATAACGAGGATAAGACCTACGTAAAAAAATAAATAAAGAAAAAANACAAAAAAACCATAACCAACGAAAAATTAAAAAAAAAACCGAACAATAACAAACAAAAAAAATCAAACTACCGTATTCTCTTAAAAACAATAAAACAAAAGAAACACTACCAAACTCAACATTATAACCACTAACTAATTCACTCTCACCCTCAGAAAAATCAAAAGGAGCTCGATTTAATTCAGCCACAATCATAACCAAAAAAGGCAACCACATAAAAAACGTCAAAATCAAAAATCCACTCGTAAACACAAAAACCCCCAAACAAAACATTACCGATAACAAAAAAATAGAAAAAACAATCTCATAAGAAACTCTTTGCCTCCTAGCTCGTAAAGCACCAATCATACCATATTTAGACTTCCTGATAAACCCTCTAATCATCAACGAATACACTACAAACCCTAACAAACACAAAAAAAACAATAAAGAGTATTCAAAACTCAAAAAATCAAAAAAATATGGTAACAAAAACCACTCAAAAACCATAACAACAAAAGAAACACCTGGTACTAACAAAAAAACTATCTCCGAACAATATACCGGTAAAATCTGTTCCTTCTTCAACAACTTCAAACCATCTAACAAAGCCTGTAACATCCCTATAAAACTAACCTTATTCGGACCTAAACGAACTTGCCTTCTTCCCAATAAATGACGCTCATACCCAATAAATGACGCTCATCCCAATAAATGACGCTCATCCCNAATAAATGACGCTCATCCCAATAAATGACGCTCATCCCAATAAATGACGCTCAGCCCAATAAATGACGCTCATACAACGTCACAAAAGCAATAGATTGCAAAATAAAAATCAAAACCAACAAGATTAAAAACAAAAAAAATAATATCAAGAATCTAATCTTTAGATTTACAATCTAATATTTTTATCTTAAAATAAACTCTTTAAAACAATCCTAAACCTTAAAGAAAATTCCTTTCGATCAACAATCAAAAATTCTATCATAAACTATCTCTAAAAATTAAAAGGAAAACCCTTTATTCCTGTTTTCAAAACAAAAAATAATTAATTTAAATACTAGGTTCAGGTTCCCCTAAACCTACTTTACTACAACTTACTCCCCTTTAGGCAATTGATGGATGATTTGTACCATTTCTAAGTAATCTTCAAAAAAACATAAAATTTTTTTTACTGTCTTTTACATTTTCATAATAATACTACCTTATTAATCCACAATAACAAAATATTGTAGGTCAAATAAAACTAAATTTATAAACCAAATATATATCTATTTTAACAACAAAAAACTAAACTTTTACATCTTAAACATAAAATAAACGATCATACATGAGCCAAAAAAAAAATAGTCAATGAGGGTTCTCAATTATCACTCAACCTCCAAAGATAATTTAGAAAATCTGCCAATATTCTTTCAGTTTAAACTACACTTTACTCCTGAAATTTATAACTTTTGACTAATTAGGTACTAATCTAATTCGTTAAACAAAATTTAAAAAACACAGCAAAAACAACAAAAAAAATTTCAATTTAACCAAAAATAAATTCAATTATAAAAAACTATCAAACTGCACTTACAACAAAAATAAAGTTTAAACATAACTAGCATAGCCGATTATTCTGGAACCAATTTTTTACACATAACAAATTGAGAGGGTAAAAAAACATTGCCCATCTAAATAAATTAAACTTAAATAATATCATTATATCACTTCACAAACCATAATCAAATTCTAAATAAGACTCAATCCATTTTAACGAAAATAAAACATACTAAAAATATACTATCATCTCACAGGCAAAAATTTTTAATTTTGAAAACTAATAGTTTATCTTAACTTAAACCTATTAAAAAATACACCTATCACTACCAAAAAACTTTAATCCACTAACCATCACTACAATCCCTAACACACTAGAAATAACAGAATGACACATAAAAAAAAAAAACAACATACCCCCAAAAAAAACACAATATTTCAAAAACACACACATTATAAGAAACTCCAAAGAAATCAAAATAAAAATAAAACGATAACTTTTAAAAAATAACATTAACAATCTAATAAAAAAAAAAATAATACTAAATCCTACGTAAGGCACCAGAAAAACCTATATAATAACTCAAAAAATTTATAAAAAAAAGCAAAACAAAAACCAAATAAACCAAAACACCAACATTAACAGTATAATAAAATAAATTTAGACCCAATCCAACCCCTTTACCAACAATAACAAAAAAAAATAATAACAAAGTCAAAAAGAAACCCACAACATACAAATAAGGCTTAAAACTTAACAAACTTGACATTCTAGAAAAATAAACCAAAATCACAAAAATACCACTCAAAAATAATATACAAATAAAATAAGAAAACCAAGTATAATTAAAAAAAACCATTCCTGGTATACAAAAAATCATAGAAAAAATCAAAAAAAAACTCCTCTTCATAGGATCATAATTCAAATAACTAACCAAACAACAAAAAACAGACAAAAATAAAAAAAAGTTCCAAAAAATTTTCAACCCTTTCATTGTAAATGAATAATTCTTAATTAAACTAAAAATTTTTCAAAGTCAGCAAACAATCACATCAACCCAAATGAAATATTTTAATCTTAAACTAAATACTGTATACAATATACATAATTTATAAAAATAAGATAAATTGACATAAGACAATCATTATAAAAAAAACTTTTCCTTAAGAAAGTTTTTATAATGATTCTTTCTATATGTCAATTTACTTTATTTTGGGAATTCTTCCATTTTTATATTAAATATTATATAAATCTAATTATAGATTTATATAATATTAAAAATATAACATATTAATACCATACTAAAAAATAAAAAATCTCTCCAAAATTTTACACACATTAACTAAACTTTTTTAAATAACTAATAATAAAAAAAACCTTAATAATAGAACTAATATCTCATAAATGCAAATTACATATTTTTTATTAAACTAAAATCCCTTAAAACATAAAAAAAATTAAAAAAACAAAAATTAAAACCCTATTATACTTAAAAGACCTTATTAATAAACTCATTAACTTTCCAAAAAAATTAACCATCAAAAACAACTTTTCACCAAATCTCATCAAACCAACATCTATAAACTTATAATTAGATCCTAAATTACTAAAATATAAAGAAAAATAATCTACAAAAAATTTATACTCTAACTCCTTTAATAAAAACTTCAACAAAACAAAAACAACTAAAAAAATCATTATAACATATAAAATAGGAACATAAAAATCCAAAAATAAAAACAAACCAGGCAAATTAACTATATTTACACTCATTCAACTCAAAAAAAAAATAGAAAAAATAACCAAAAACAAGCTCAAAAAATTCTTCAAAACCCTTTTATCTACAAACGTTAATACTAAACTAAAACTTAAAAAAAAACTTTTTCACAAACGATACCTATAACAAAAAGTCAAAAATACAGAAAAAAAACCATAAAAAAAAAAAAAAATACCCAATGAATTAATAAAAAAAAATTCCAAAATCAAATCTTTTCTCACCATACCGCTCGTATAAAACAAACCACACAAACAAAATAATGTAACCAACAATTGAATCTGAAAACATAAAGAAAAGTTCCCACAACCACCATAAAAACGACCATCTTGTTGACCAAAATTACTATGAATCAAATAACCAATTTGCATAAACAAACAACTCTTAAACAATGCATGTCTAACTATATGTATAAAAGAAACAAAATATAAACCCAAACCTAAAACAACTATCATAAAACCAATTTGAGATAACGTCCTCAAAGCCACAACCTTCTTTATGTCTTCCTCTACTAAAGCAACTAAACTAGAAAAAAACATAGTAAACAATCCCCCCAAAAATAATAACATCATCAAAGAAACATTCAAATTTATCAACCTAAAATTCATTAATAAAATTAAACCAGCAGTAACCAAAGTTCTCCTATGTACTAATGAACTAATCGGAGTTGGCGCCCTCATAGCCTTAGGCAACCATCTACTAAAAGGAAACTGTGCCCTCTTAGTAAAAGATGATAAAATCAAAAATAACACTATTCTACTCATAACATACACCCTTGAAAAAAAATAATAGCTAGAAAACAAATATCTTCTAAAAAAACAAAACATAAAAAAATCCCCAATCCGATTAGTTAAAGCAGTATTCATAGCACCCGAACTACTATCCCAATTACTATAAAACAACACTAAAAAAAACCTAGAAATACCTAACAAATCCCAACTAATCATCATAGTAAAAACACTATTACTTAAACCCAAAAAAATTATAGAACCAACAAAAATTATTAAAACCACCAAATAATATACAAAATTCAATTCCCTATTCATATAATATCTTCTAAAAATAAACACACTCAACGTAATTAACAACAAAACCAAAGTAAACAAAATCCTATTAAAAAACACCTTAAACTTTAAACTCAAAAACTCCCATTCAAAAAAAAAAAAATACAACAGACAACTAGGACATATTAACAAAGAAGCAAAAACCAAAAAAAAAAAACAAAAATCAAAAAAATACAAAAAATCAATATACTATTCTTTCTAAATCATTCAAATCAATTTTCCATAAAATCACTCTATATAAAAACCAACAACAACAAAAAAAACAAAAAAAAAAAAACCTAACAAAGAAGATAAATCTGAAACCAACAATCCCAAAAACATTACAATCTCCAAATCAAAAATAACAAACATTAACATAACCACAAAAAAATGAATCCTAAAAGAATTTTGAATCTTAGTAATACTTAAAAAACCTCTCTCAAAAGAATTGACCTTCAACAAACCACCAAACTTTCTCCTAATAAAAAATAAAAACACATAAAACAATATAACAAACAATAAAGNAAAAAAAAAAACAATAATTATTCCTATCACTTGAATAACAAATACCCAAAAAAGTTTCAAACTTTTATAATTTTCCTTTCGTACTCACAACAATAAAAACTAGTAATTAACAAGATAAACAATTCTATCTCACGATGAATTAAACTAATATCACGTTAAATTAAATAAAAGAAGAACAGTCTCAAAAATTAAACCTTCTCCCTCCTAACTTATTTAAATACAACATCGATGTAAAACTTATTTTACTATAACAACTAGATTAAATATGATTTTCTGTTAACTCCGAAGTAATTCTTTTTCTTATAAATAGTTATCTTCTTCATATAAATATTTCTACCCTAGAAAATTTTTCATATTTTAAAACAAAGATTAAAACACAAAAACAGAATTTCCGAAGACTTATCTTTGTTCAACTACACATTAATCTTTTTATAAAAATAAAAATTCATAAAAAAAATAAAAAAAAATCAACCAATAACTTCATTCATACTGGAACCCATTAAAAGCACAAATTATTTTGCTACCTTACTATCCTCACGCTAAGACTGCCATTTAATCAATCACCGGGCAGAAGCAAACTTTAAAAAAAAGTCTAAGTCTTTAAAAAACATTTGATCAAATTTCCATTTATTCTATTATATTAAAAAATCCCACAAAATTTTTCAAACATTACTAATGTAAAAATCATTCAACTATTAAAACTTCAATAGAAACAAAAAAAACCAAACAAAAATTAAACAAAATTAGTTATAAAACCAAAAACAAAAAAACTTCAAACCATAAATTTTCAAAAAAAAATCTCAAATACAAATATAAATTTCTAATAAAAAAACAAAAACAGAAAACAAAAAAGACGACTTTTCAACCCTAAAATTAATAATTTTCATTTTATAACAATAAAAATAATCAATCTTCTACCTTTTCTTTCTATCTTTTATTAACCATAAAATTTTCTTTCACTAGTATGCAATACCTATTAATAAACAAAACAAACTTATAGCTTCAAAATCTTTTACCCCACAAATAAAAATTTTCTTATAAACTAAAAAGCTAATCTTCCTGCAACAAAAAACACCAATCCTTAAAATTATCCATTAAAGTTACTTCTACAACAATAGGTATAAAACTATGGTTAGCCCCGCAAATCTCAGAACACTGCCCATAAAATACACCCAACAAAGGAAAATTATAACATAAAGTTCCTAAAATCCCTCTCATAGCATCCAACTTAATAGATATTCTTGATAACGCCCAAGAATGAATAACATCAGCCGAAGTAATACAAAAACGAACATTAGTATTCACAGGTAAAACACAACGATTATCTACCTCCAATAAACGAGGTTCACCTAGCTCTAACAAATCTAAAGATTTTATATAAGAATCAAACTCCAACCCAGGAATATCCCTAAACTCATAACTCCAATATCACTGATGCCCTGTAACCTTAACACTCAAACCACTCTCAGAATTCATTAACCCATAATAATATAAAATACTCAAAGAAGGAAACATCTGCATTAACAAAATCAAAGTAGGAAAAATTCTACACATCAATTCACCAAACTGATACTCAATCTCCTTAAACTTAAAATAATAAATACTCCTAATCAATAAAAAAAAACAACAAAAAACAAAAACCAAAACCCCAAACAACAAACTACAATTAAAACCATGAAATCAATCCATATAACTAGAAAACAAACTATTAGAAAACATCAAATTCAAACCCTGAAAATAATTAATTAATCATTAATCCTATTGATTGGAAATCAATCATACTACATTATACTAAAAGACTCAAAAGTTTATTCCTCCTTATTGACAATAAAAAATACATAAAACTATACTCAACTTTTTTCTCTCTCACTAACTAATTAATAAGAAAACCCTCAGAATATGAACCTGCTAGACTAAAAATTTATCCTACCCTACTAAACCTTTAAAACCTCTTAATCTGCAATTAAAAATACATAACTATACTAAAAGATCATTTTAAACTACCCTACTTTAACCTTCTAGAATTAAAATAAATATCAGACTGATATCTATGTCCAAAAACATAACTACTATACCTATATTCAGGACTCCTATTACAATAATTATCATTTAAAACCAAACGATTACTAAAAATAGACTCCAACAATAAAAATAAAAACATAAACAAAGAAAAAACACTTAACATAGACCCATAAGAAGATAAAACATTTCAAAAAGAATAAACATCAGGATAATCCAAATATTTACGAGGATAACCGTGCAAACCAGCAAAATGTAAAGGAAAAAAAGTTAAATTTACCCCAACAAACATCAAAACAAAAACAACTACCATATACAACTTATTATAGACATAACCTCTTATAAAACTTCACCATAAACTAATTCCAGTAAAAATACCGAACACAGCCCCCAAACTCAAAACATAATGAAAATGCCTAACAACATAATAAGTATCATGAAGAATAATATCTAATCTAGAATTAGATAAAATAACACCAGTCAAACCACCAATAGTAAACAAAAAAATAAAACCCAAAACTCACAACAACAAAGGTTGAAAACTCATCTTCATACCAAACAAAGTAGCCAACCAACTAAAAACCTTAACCCCTGTCGGAACCGCAATAACCATAGTAGCAGCAGAAAAATAAGCACGAGAATCCAAATCCATCCCTACCGTATACATATGATGGGCCCAAACCACACAACCAATCATACCAATTCTCAAAATAGCATACACCATCCCTAAATAACCAAAAATTTCCTTTTTACCAGTTAAATATAAAGCCGAATGACTAATAATACCAAAAGCCGGCAAAATTAAAACATATACCTCTGGATGACCAAAAAACCAAAACAAATGTTGATAAATCAAAGGATTACCCCCAGAACTAGGATCAAAAAAAGAAGTATTTAAATTACGATCAGTTAACAACATAGTAATTGCACCAGCCAAAACAGGTAAAGTTAAAACCAACAAAAATACAGTTACAAAAACAGCCCAAACAAACAAACCCATATGTTCCAAAGAAATAGAACTACTTCGCATATTCTTAGTTGTACACATAAAATTAATACCACCCAAAATGGACCTTAAACCAGCACAATGAAGACTAAAAATAGCCAAATCAACTCTATTACCTTGATGACCTAATGTCCTCAAAGGAGGATATACCACCCAACTAGTTCCACAACCCATATCTACAAAACAAGAATCCAAAATTAAAAACAAAGAAGTCGGCAACAATCAAAAACTTAAATTATTCAAACGAGGAAAACTTATATCCGGAGCACCAAGCATCAAAGGTAACAACCAATTACCAAATCCACCAATCATCCTTGGTATAACCATAAAAAAAATCATCAAAAAAGCATGAGCAGTAATAATAGAATTATACAATTGTCCATCACACAACAAAACACCAGGCTTAGATAGCTCCAAACGAATTAACAACGATAAACCAGTCCCAATCATTCCAGATCACAAACCAAACAAAAAATATAGAGTCCCAATATCTTTATGATTAGATCTTTCCAACCAAACTGACAACCCACCTTGATATTTCTTATATATATTAAT